AGGATCCCCCTCGAATCAGAAAAAAAGAGGGGGTAGGTCCCGTTGAGCTCTTACTAATTAGAATAATTTATTCATATACATATAAATGACAAAATGGATCTTTCCGATGTTTCACAAAACTTATTTCTTTCTGATTCTGAATTGCTTCAAAAAATTGATTCAGACCATCTCTTTCGCGATAGTATCGGTCGATACTTTCAAAGCGAAAAAAAAAGAAAGAGAGAATCACTCGATTCCCTCTTTCTGGATGACACAATCCCAATATAACAATAATATATTTCTATCGATCAGATATCACAAACCCTTTAATATAGTAAAATATACTAATAGAATTTTCTCTAGTTATTTATATATAAAATATAATTTATAAATTCATTGAATTTGTTCACTACTTATGTAATAAATCAAAAAACGGTTCTGATAAACCGGGAAAAATTGAAACCAAGAATAGGGATCTTTGACGAACGGGATCAAGAATTATTAATTATTTTATTATTTCGACACAAGAACAAGAAAAGGAATTTTTCTGGTATCGAAGACTAGGAAGATGAATAATCCCTTCTAGAATCCTTTGTTCCCTTCATTTTTTTTTCTATTCTCCATTTACTTATCTTATTTTTAATATCTAATAGAATTTCATTCTATTAGAATAAAAATGGATACATTCAATGACATTTCAATCTGGCACCAGTGACATAATAATACCGCTCCTATTTGCATTGTAAAAAACAAAGAAATAAAGAAGAGGTAAAATAGTCTTCCTCACAATATCCATACTATGACTAGTAATGCGGTACAAGTCATTCCCGAAATACGGTAGAAAAAGAATATAAACAAAAACAAGGAAAAAGTTTTTCATAATTTTGTGATCATACATAATTAAATTAGAGAATTGCCAACAAAAATTTGGTTTTTTTTACGAACTTGATGTTGATAAATACGCAGATTTAGAAATTCATTTCGGACAATTGAACCTTCTCAAACTGTTTCTTTTTAAGAACTAAAAAGATTTGTGCCAAAATAACAGATGCAAAAAAGAACAAAAGGCCTTGGACACGTAATGGATCTTGAAGGACTATTTCCGCATCTCCCTGACCAAATCCTCCCACATTAGGATTACTCGTTAATGGTTGATCCAGGTTGATAGATTCGCCCTCTGAAACAAGAAGTTCTGGTCCTGGAGGGATAATATCAACCACTTGACGCTCATTCGATGCATCCACTATGGTTATTTCATATCCTCCTTTTTCTTTTCGTATTATTTTGCTTACTATACCTGCTGCTGTAGCATTATAAACATTATTATTACTCTTACTCCCGTCGGGATAAATCTGACCCCTTCCCCTGTTCCCGCCTACGTATATGGGATATTTTAAGAAGTGAACATCTTTCTTAGTCGCAGGGTCCGGGGAAAGAATAGGAAAGGTGATTTCACTATATTTCTGACCAGGAACGGGCCCTATCACAAGAATATTTTTTTTAGTGGGACGATAGCTCTGAAAAGACAGATTGCCCATCTTTTCTTTAATCTCGGGAGAAATACGATCGGGGGGGGCTAATTCAAACCCTTCGGGTAAAATAAGAACAGCCCCCACATTCAAACCGCCCCTTTTCCCATTCGCAAGAACTTGTTTCAGTTGCATATCATAAGGAATTCGAACAACTGCTTCAAATACAGTATCAGGAAGTACCGCTTGTGGAACCTCGATATCCACGGGCTTATTAGCTAAATGGCAGTTGGCGCAGACAATACGGCCGGTTGCTTCTCGTGGATTTTCATAACCCTGCTGTGCAAAAATGGGATATGCATTTGAAACGGGTGCCCAAGTTATTATATATATCATGAGTGATACGGAAATAGATCGAGTAATCTCTTCCTTTATCGAAGAAAAGGTATTTCTAGTTTGCATGGTCCAATCATTGAGCCCAAAAATTTCTACAATAAAATTAGGTAGGTCCCTAGTATAGTTCCCTATCCATGATTCTGCTATTTACTGAAATAATCTTACTCGAATATAGGAGGCATCCTTCTGGATGGGTAGAAGGAATAAGTACAATTTTGAATGTTTTACTTATGTACAAAGTAACAAACATTAGATTTTTCAGTCATTCATTGAATGATAAATCACTACAAGTGACGGAGATACACGATTTAAATAACGGAAGATCCAATATTTTAAAATTGTGTCCAGAATGACCGGAAAAGTGGAAACAAGACCGGATATAATTTGATCGTTATGAGAAAATCCAAAATCTTTGTAGACAGAACCAATCATTAGTTCCCAACCATGGGGCGAATGGAATCCTATACATAAATCAGTTAATAAAAGAATAGAAAAAGCTTTTATTGTGTCGCTTAAATTATATAGGAACTCTTGAACCCAAGAGTTAAGAATAACAAGTTCTTCATTACCAAGAATAGAATAACCACTTAGAATAATGAAACAGATTATATTTGTCGAGAAGTGCAAAATCGTATGGATACGATCCTCATTGTGCATCTTGATCAATTGGATCGTTTCTTTGTAGATTCCGATACGAAGCTTTTGTAGATGTGTTTCTGGGTATTCCTTTAGCATTTCGTCCAAGAGAAAGAGTTCCTCTAATTCTCTAACTTTTTTTATAATACTCTTTTCTTGAATATCATTCAAAAAAATTTCGGATTGACCAGTATTCCACCAATTAGTAACCCAAGATTCTAGGCTTTTATTAAATAAAAGAGAGATCCACCAGGGCAAAAATACTATAGATGCAAGATATAGAAGGGGAATGAATGCTTTCTTTTTTGCCATTTTTTCGTCTTTGATTTTTTAATGAACTCACTTCATTCGTTACCTCTCTACACTACTAATATTTATATCAAACATAAGTTCTATTACAAGTCATATGGATACTATTATGAATCCATTCCCTGTTTTTTAGTTTTTGATTTGTGATTCATTAGTTAATCCTTGAATTTCGAAATAATACAGAAAGAAAATATCAAAGAATCCACTTTTGTTACTGTGGAGTTGATTTACATACGCATAAAAATTTCGGACAAAGACAGTTTTCTGTCTGTTCCGTATACGTCTGCTTTGGCTCAAATGAGCATTCTGAAGAAATTCCCGTTAAGTTATACTATTACTATGGTCTATAAAAAAGACTATTCTTTCTTTTCAGTTTTATCCCTCTTGCTACGAACTAAGAAAGCATTCATTCTGAACTTCATTTTTCAAAAAACTTCAATTGGTACACGCAAGAAATAGGCCAATTCGGCAGCCTTTTGCTCAATTTCTCGTGGGGTCAGATTCTGATCGGTACGAGTCAAGGGAATGGCCCCTTGGCCTCTGATTTCCATATAAAGGACACGACGTGCATAAATACCCTCTTTAACTTCTATTCTGATGGACTGAATGTCTTTCATAAGGAATCGGAGGAAGATTCGACGATTTTTTCCAGGAAACCCCCAACGAAAAATAGACACTATTCCTTCTTTTCTATCGAATCGATCATAACCGCTACCTACATTCCACAAAATTGTGCACCACAAATAGGAGCTAATAAAGAGACCTGCAATCCCATAGAAAGACATTACGATCCCCTGTGGAAAAAAAATTATTTGCTGAGACGGAAATAAAGATATCAAATCCCTACCAAGATAACTGGAAGTTCCAACCAACAAAAACCCTAATGAACCTAAAAAAAGGATAAAGGCCCAGCAGAAATTGCTGATTTTTCGAGATCCTCTTATAAATTCTATCCATATACGTTCTGATCGCCAACTCATACTAGATCTCGTTGCATTTTATTGGAATTGATAGAATAACAAAAATATATTTTACTTTTTTTGTTTCCGAAGTAACTCTAATCAACTAGCACTATTTTGATGTGAACCTTTACTTTAGGAGTAATTCATCGAATTACTTAGATCTAAAATAATAACATCACCTTTATATGATTCCCTATAGATCCCTACATCCATATAGATATATTGATTTTACATCTCAACCATTCGTCGCCCGATCTGTTATATATTTTCGATTTTCAAATACTTATAATTCATTTCCTCAGATATCATGTTTACGCATGTATAATCGCTTATGTTTGGAGTCGGCCACATGTTAGACTCTAGTCTACTAAATAGATAGCTGTGTTATCGTCAAAGTCTAAGTTTTGAAAAAAAAAAATAGACGGCACTAGCATATTTAAAAAATCTTGTTTTTTTGAACATGAAGAGATAAAGAAGCCATTGCAATTGCCGGAAATACTAGGCCTACTAAAGGCACAAAAATAGAGGGTAAGTTGGTGAGAGTTGTCATAGAATGGATACCTCGACTTAATATTTGTACCTGTTATTTATTGTTATATTAATATTTTTACCTGTTATTTATTGATTGTTATAAAAGGTATCTTATAATTATACTAATTCATATATAATTATACTAAGTAATATCTACTTGAGTATATATAGAAAAGGAATGAGGAATGTCGAATGAAATAAATGGACTTACTCATCTTTCGACATGAAATATATGTATCATAATAGACTTTTGTATTATTTTATTTATTATCTTGTCTTATAATTTTTTTGAATAAAATTTCATAAAGATTTTCGTACAAATTACCCAAAAGTTCGTTATAATCCGATCCAACAACAGGGATTCGTAGTAAAACTAGAGATCCTCTAGAGATGTAGAAAGATGCAAGACTCTATGCCGCTATTTGCTATAGTTGGATTATATATCCACATGTAATGTAAGAAGGGAGCATGAAATTCATTTTATTCCCGCAAAATTTTGCGGAAGAAATAATTTTCTCTTTTATTTTGTTTAATTAATAGGGGTTTCCTAATTACTAATCAGGAATATCGGTAAAAAAAATTTCTCCGCATGATTCTTTCTACAATTTAATCTTATGTTACCAAAGAAAAATCCATTCTTCGAATTTTTACTTTGATTCCTATAAACTAAATAACTACTTGTTCGTCACAAATAAAATAATTCATTTTTGAAGTTTTA